AAGCCGAGTAGGCGGATTAGTCCGAGTGGAGAGAAAAAAAAAATATATTGAACTTAAAATCTTTTCTGGAGATATTCATTTTCCTGGAGAGACAGATAAGATATCCAGGCACAGCGGCATTTTTATACCACCAGAAACGGAAAAAAAAAACTCTAAAGAATCAAAAAAATTGAAAAATTTGATCTATGTTCAACGGATCACACCTACCAAGAAAAAGTATTTTGTTTCGGTTCGACCTGTAGTCACATATGAAATATCCGATGGGATAAATTTAGCAACCCTTTTCCCTCGGGATATCTTGCAGGAAAAGGATAATGTCCAACTTAGAGTTGTCAATTATATCCTTTATGGAAATGGCAAGTCAATTCGAGGAATTTATCACACAAGTATTCAATTAGTTCGGACTTGCTTAGTATTGAATTGGGACTGGGACCAAGAAAAAAATGGTTCTATAGAAGAGGTTCATGCTTCCTTTGTTGAGGTAAGGGCAAATGATATAATTCGCGATTTCATAAGAATTGAGTTAGTCAAGTCCACTATTTCGTATACCGGAAAAAGGTATGATAGGGCAAGTTCCGGATTGATTCCCGATAATGGATTAGATCGCACCAATATCAATCCTTTTTATTCCAAGGCGAAGATTCAATCACTTAGCCAACATCAAGGAACTATTGGTACGTTGTTGAATCGAAATAAGGAATGCCAATCTTTGATAATTTTGTCATCATCCAATTGTTCTCGAATTGGTCCATTCAATAGTTCGAAATATAACAATGTGACAAAAGAATCGGATCTCCTAATTCCAATTAGGGATTATTTAGGTCCCCTAGGCGCTATTGTACCTAAAATATCGAATTTTTATTCATCTTACCATTTAATAACTCATAATCAGATCGTGTTAAAGAAATATTTGCTACTTGACAATTTGAAACAGATTTTCCAAGTACTTCAAGTACTTAAATACTGTTTAATAGATGAAAATAGGAGGATTTATAATCCCGATCCATGCAGTAACATCATTTTGAACCCATTTCATTTGAATTGGTGCTTTCTCCATCATGATTATTGTGAAGAGACATCGACCAAAATTAGCCTTGGACAATTTATTTGTGAAAATGTATGTCTATTTAAATATGAACCACACGTAAAAAAATCTGGTCAAATTTTAATTATTAATGTCGACTCTTTAGTTATAAGATCAGCTAAGCCTTATTTGGCTACTCCTGGAGCAACTGTTCATGGTCATTATGGGAAAATCCTTTACGAAGGAGATACATTAGTTACATTTATATATGAAAAATCGAGATCTGGTGACATAACACAAGGTCTTCCAAAAGTAGAACAAATCTTAGAAGTGCGTTCGATTGATTCAATATCGATGAACCTCGAAAAGAGAGTTGAAGGTTGGAACGAACGTATACCAAGAATTCTTGGGATCCCCTGGGGGTTTTTGACTGGAGCTGAGCTAACCATAGCCCAAAGTCGTATCTCTTTGGTTAATAAGATCCAAAAGGTTTATCGATCCCAGGGGGTACAGATCCATAATAGACATATAGAGATTATTGTACGTCAAGTAACATCAAAAGTGTTGGTTTCAGAAGATGGAATGTCTAATGTTTTTTCGCCTGGAGAATTAATCGGATTGTTGCGAGCGGAACGAGCAGGGCGTGCTTTGGACGAATCGATCTGTTATCGGGCAATCTTATTGGGAATAACAAGAGCGTCTCTGAATACTCAAAGTTTCATATCCGAAGCAAGTTTTCAAGAAACCGCTCGAGTTTTAGCAAAAGCTGCTCTACGAGGTCGTATTGATTGGTTGAAAGGCCTGAAAGAGAACGTTGTTCTGGGGGGGATTATACCTGTTGGTACCGGATTCCAAAAATTAGTGCACCGTTCAAGGCAAGACAAAAACATTTATTTGGAAATCAAAAGAAAAAATCTATTCGAGTTGGAAATGAGAGATATTTTGTTACACCATAGAGAATTTTTTTGTTCTTACGCGGCAAACAATTTCCATGAGACAAATTTACATGAGACATCAGAACAATCATTTATGCGATTTAATGATTCCTAAGAGCGGATTTATTTTAAATTTAACTATTTTTTAACTATACTGGTCTGATTATTGATTTGGTAATAAATAAAATAAGTAATTAAAAAAATTTATGGTCTGTGCCGTGTATCAATGGTCAATCCCCGGTAGAAGGTTCCATCGGAACAATTATTTATTTCAAGGTACCTCGTCTCTTTGTTAATAATAAGAAAAATAAAAAACAAAAAGGAAGTGTGGGAAAAAATGACAAGAAGATATTGGAACATCAATTTGGAAGAGATGATGGAAGCAGGAGTTCATTTTGGTCATGGTACTAAGAAATGGAATCCTAGAATGGCCCCTTACATCTCTGCAAAGCGTAAAGGTATTCATATTACAAATCTCGCTAGAACTGCTCGTTTTTTATCAGAAGCCTGTGATTTAGTTTTTGATGCAGCAAGTAGGGGAAAAAGCTTCTTAATCGTCGGTACCAAAAATAAAGCATCGGATTCAGTAGCATCGGCTGCAATAAGGGCTCGGTCTCATTTTATTAATCAAAAATGGCTCGGTGGTACGTTAACGAATTGGTCCACTACGGAAACGAGACTTTATAAGTTCAGGGACTTAAGAGCAGAAGAAAAGATGGGGAAACTCAACCGTCTCCCCAAAAGAGATGCAGCAATGTTGAAGAAAAAATTATCTACCTTGCAAACATATCTCGGTGGGATCAAATATATGACGGGATTGCCTGATATTGTGATCATCGTTGATCAGCAAGAAGAATATACGGCTCTTCGAGAATGTGCCATTTTGGGGATTCCGACGATTTGTTTAATCGATACAAATTGTGACCCAGATCTTGCAGATATTTCGATTCCAGCCAACGATGACGCTATAGCTTCAATTCGATTGATTCTTAACAAATTAGTATCTGCAATTTGTGAGGGTCGTTCTAGCTATATAAGAAATCGTTGATTATGATTAAGATTAAGAATAATAAGATTACTTAATGTTAATTATTGGGCAACTCCATAGATTTATTGGATCGGTTACTTTTTTTTTGAATTTTTTTAAATAGATAAAAAAAAAAGAACTGGGGATATTGATATATATTATGATGTTATGTGATTTCTTGGTATCCTAAATATATGATTAATGATTCAAGTTGGTGAGTTGAGAAAGAAATGGTTGAATCAAACTAATTCCTTTTTTGAAGTTCAATTTCTATCAGAGGACAATATGAATGTTATACCATCTTACATTAAAACACTCAAGGGGTTATACGATATATCGGGTGTAGAAGTAGGCCAACATTTCTATTGGCAAATAGGAGGTTTACAAATCCATGCCCAAGTACTTATCACTTCTTGGGTCGTAATTGCTATCTTGTTAGGTTCAGTCATCATAGCTGTTCGGAATCCACAAACCATTCCGACCGACGGTCAGAATTTCTTTGAATATGTCCTTGAATTTATTCGAGACTTGAGCAAAACCCAGATTGGAGAAGAATATGGACCTTGGGTTCCCTTTATTGGAACTATGTTCCTATTTATTTTTGTTTCTAATTGGTCAGGTGCTCTTTTACCTTGGAAAATCGTACAGTTACCTCATGGGGAGTTAGCTGCGCCCACGAATGATATAAATACTACTGTTGCTTTAGCTTTACCCACGTCAGTGGCATATTTTTATGCGGGTCTTACCAAAAAAGGATTGGGTTATTTCGAGAAATACATCAAACCAACTCCAATACTTTTACCAATTAACATCCTAGAAGATTTCACAAAACCTTTATCTCTTAGTTTTCGACTTTTCGGGAATATATTGGCTGATGAATTAGTAGTTGTTGTTCTTGTTTCTTTAGTCCCTTCAGTAGTTCCTATACCTGTCATGTTTCTTGGATTATTTACAAGTGGTATTCAAGCTCTTATTTTTGCAACGTTAGCCGCGGCTTATATAGGCGAATCCATGGAGGGTCATCATTGACTAGTTTTCGAAATAGTCTTTTTTTTAGCTTATACCAATTCATGCATGGTTCAAGATAATCTGCTTGGTTGGAGAACATAATAGATATAAATACGTATGAATATATGACCTATAGTCGTAGGAGAGAAGATGAACGATATTACGGAATTGTAAAAAAAAAAAGATGGGTTGGGGAGGTCACACTAGATGTATGTAATGTCTATAAGTCCAGCCACTTTTTGTGTGGGTTTCGAGGAATGATTCTATAATCCGATTCAATATAAAATGCGGCCAGTTTACGTTATGGAAGAAAGAAATGTATATGTAATATTAGATATTCACTAGTTATATAGTCCTATCCATATATAAATAGAAGTCCTTATACCCTACGTTATACCCTACCTATATACTAACTAACTATATATATATCTAACTATATAGCATATAGTTAGATATATATATAGTTATATGTATTGATATACATATTGATATCGTTGATATCGATCATATTGATTTGATTGCAGTTTACTGCATTTAGATTAGATGGATTACAAGATAAGTAAAGTCCTTTCTTCTGTTTCATTTGTGATTGTGGATTGGATGAAAAAACAGATGAACTCAAGAATATAGAAGAGTAAAGAACGAAGGATTGAATGAAAGAATGGTTGGAAAGAAAGAAATGCAATAACTAGAACCGTATGTATATGGATTTACAAAAACTTCATCATGGGTAGAAACTAAAAACGAGATATCGAAGTAGTTCTGACGATTCAGTAATATTATCATTATTTTTTAGTTACTTCGACCCAATAGATCTTAATGATCAAACTTAATAATAAAATTAAGTAATAATTCATTGGTTGATTGTATCATTAACCATTTCTTTTTCTTTTTTTTTGGTGCGAGGAACTTACCATGAATCCACTGATTTCTGCCGCTTCCGTTATTGCTGCTGGATTGGCTGTAGGACTTGCTTCTATTGGACCTGGAGTTGGTCAAGGTACTG